ATCTTCGACAGAAGCCATATGTTATATCATATTCCACTAAATAGATATCTGTGTTATGATACGAGTCTAAGTTTTGAAAAAAAAATGGATGAGATTTTGTCCTACCAGATCTAAACAATCTTATTTTTTTGAACATGAAGAGATAAAGAAGCCATTGCAATTGCCGGAAATACTAGGCCCACCAAAGGCACAAAAACAGAGGGAAAGTTGAAAGTTGTCATAGAATGGGTACCCCGATTGACTATTTGTACCTGTTATTATTATTTAGAAAGATATCTTATAATAATTATAATTCATTATTGGAATTATGAAATTCTTATTAATATTCTTAATTAAGAATTCCAATTTTCTAAATACTTATTAATAAGTTTATTAATAAATGGAATTCGAATTAGTTTAGATCTAAGTATATATCTAAGAGAGTATATACTGGACTTATTCATCTTTCTACATGACAAATATGTATGATAATCACCTTTCTTATTATTCTTTATTTTTTCCTCGTCTTTTGCTCTTGTCTCCCAATTTTCATTTAATAAAGAAAAAGTTTCCTACAAATTATCGAAGGATTCGATAGAATCCGATCCAACAGGGATTCTTAGTCAAAATGAGATTCTCGAGAGATAGAGAAAGATAGATATAGAGTTTTCTATCTTTCTTTATTTGAATTATATATACATAAGGCGGGAGGAGGAAATTCGTTTTATTTTCCAAATTTTACGAAAAGAAGAATGGATTCTTTTGTCTTGTTGATAGAGGCTTCTTAATTAGTAAGCCGTAATATAAAAAAAAAGAGTTATCCGGAACTTTTGATTCTTTCTACAATCTACAATTAGATCTTATGTCAACAAAGAAAATTCCATTTGTCTGATTTTTACGTGGAGTCCAATAAACTAACTACTTGTTTGCTACAAATAAAATAATTGAACTTAATGTTCTACTCGGGTGGATTTTGATTCAAAGGAAAGAAACCGTGGACCTGAAATAACTCATTCAGAACACTTTTTAAAGTATTACGTGGTACGACTAGATCGAATAACCCCTTCTCGAATAAATATTCCGTCTCTTGTGAACCTTCAGGTACTTCTTTATTCAATAATTGTTCAATTACCCTTTTACCCGCAAATGCAATATAGGCATCGGGTTCGGCAACAACGATATCCCCCAACATACCAAAACTGGCTGTCACCCCACCGGTAGTAGGAGATGTAAGGATTGATACATAGAATAACTTTTGATTTGTTTGAAAATCATATAAAACAGAAGATATTTTAGCCATTTGCATCAAGCTCAAACTTCCTTCTTGCATGCGTGCCCCCCCGGAAGCACACACTATAATAAGAGGTAGAGATTGATTAGTGGCATACTCAATCAAACGGGTTATTTTCTCCCCGACTACGGATCCCATACTACCCCCCATAAACCCAAACTCCATAACCCCCATTGCTACAGGAATACCATTTAATTGGCCTATACCGGTTTGAATAGCCTCAGTTAATCCTGTCTCTTTTTGATAAGAATTGATACGATCTATATAAGGATCGTCCTCCGAATGAAATTCAATGGGATCCAGAGAGGCCATCTTTTCATTCATAGGATCCCAAGTATCCGGATCGATCAAAAGTTTGAGTCTCTCTGAACTATTCATTTTCAAATGAGATCCACACCCTTCACAAATATACAATCTTTCTTTCAAAAATCTCTTATAATTTAATGTATAACACTCCTCGCATAGAACCCACAAATGTTTGTATTTGTGAGTGTAATTCTCCCTAGGATTAGGAAGACTTTCTGTTTGAGTGGAATCCTCCCCAAGACCACTTTCTGTTTGAGTGGAATCCTTCTCAGTATCACTTTCTATGTGAGTGTAATTCTCCCTAGGATTAGGACCACTTTCTATGTCAGTGGAATCCTCCTCAGTATCACTTTCTATGTGAGGGTAATACCCACTAGGATTAGGACCACTTTCTATGTCAGTGGAATCCTCCTCAGTATCACTTTCTATGTGAGGGTAATACCCACTAGGATTAGGAACACTTTCTCTGTAAGTGGAATCCTCCTCAGCATCACTTTCTCTGTAAGTGGAATCCTCCTCAGTATCACTTTCTATGTAAGTGGAATCCTCCTCAGTATCACTTTCTATGTCAGTGAAATCCTCCTCAGTATCACTTTCTATGTAAGTGAAATCCTCCTCAGTATCACTTTCTATGTAAGTGGAATCCTCCTCAGTATCACTTTCTATTAAAGCGAAATCACTATCATTCGTGCTGGTTCTTATACCGAAAATCTCAATTTGACTACTATTTTCACTCTCATCACAAACGGAACGACAAAAGTAACTCTCATCGAAACTATGAATCCTATATCCTCTATTCTTATTATTCAAAGAAGGACAATCGTCGTTACTCTTGCAAATCTGATTTTCAATAACACAATCTGTTTTAGAACTGTCTTCACTAATATCTCTAAGAGTTCCATCCTCATTTAGATCCCTTTCACA